CGACCTGGAATTCATTGTCAAGTCATCCGCAACTGTTTGTTTAGTCAAAACAACAATTCAGTTTGATCGAATCGTCTAGTTTCGTTTGTTTGCTGTGTTTACATGTTGCGTTTTAAGATTTATTGATTGGAATTAATCCTATTTACATTACACTTATTTCGATTTAATTCCGATATAGTACTAATTTGTATAGTAATAGTATAAATATATATTTATACTATTACTATATAGTATAATACTATACAAATCCAAAACAAGTAAAACTTTTTCGTTTTCACTTCATTTCGGATTTTTCTAAATAAAAGGAATTCTAATATCTAACTAATATCTAATATGTATTAGAATTTTAGAAATAAAAAAACCTTCAAATTCGAAATTCTATTTATTTATTCTATTTATTCTATTATCTATAGAATAAATTTTTTATTTTATATCTATATTTTATATCTATATTTAATATATATTTATATATATATTTATGAGATTCTGTATGAAATTATGTTTATGAAAAGATCTTTGTTTTTCAAACTCTGACGTGTCAACAAATACATACAATACAATACAATAAGGCGTTCCTAGATCCGTGCGACTCAATATTAGATTCGATTTGAGTTGAGTTGAATTAGGTTGGTTTTTTTTCTTTTTTTTTTACCGGATTCGTGTCATAATTTTGACTCCAAGGATTCACAAAAATTTTGGGGTATACCGAAGAAGTCTCACTAACTCTTTGATTACGGACAGTAAAAGAGGAAAATTCAATTTATATAGAATCAATATAAATCAATCTACCCACGAGGATTAATTAAGAAAATGGGGTTTTGTTTATTTTATTCTTATCCAAGAAAAAAAAAAGAGCGATTGGATCCATTGAAATGCGCTTTTGTTTTCAGGTTTATACTCTGAGCGATCTCCCTGTGAGCGAGCTTATGGGAATGATTTTAACCAAGCAACTGGAAGCGACCAGTTCCAATCAACAAAGAATACAATAATTAGGAAAAAAACTATACAACTTTTTTATTTGTATTTGGATATTCTTTATTGTTTTAGTTTGCTTTAGTTTTAAGAATATTATTTTCATTTCATTTTTATTAATTTAATGAATATTTAAAATTAATAAAATAGAAAATATAGGGCTATACGGACTCGAACCGTAGACCTTCTCGGTAAAACAGATCGAACTGATTATTATCAAAATGATTCGACCTATTTCAAAGACCCAACATGCATTTTTTTTGCATTGGGCTCTTTCATTAACTGATAGAAATATCAGCTAGTCTACCATATTTTTTTTTTCTCTTAGAAAAAAAAAAGAAGATGGTTCCGTGTGCTCTGATTCATTACTGATACAGGAGCACTCCCAAAGTGTTTCAAAGAAGGGAAGGGTTATCTTGACGTAGGTCTGCTTCTGGCCTAGATCAACCTAAGTTAAATGGAGTCTCTATCATCCTGATTAAAAAATCAAACATGAAACTTCATACACCTTAAGATTCATAGGACGAAAAGAGCATTTTTGAGGTCCTTATACTCATTATGCCTAGCATTGAATAGACTGGGTATTCACCCTATCAATATCTCAAATCAATGATGGGTTCGATTCGGATCCTGCCTAAACGGCACCCGAATCGGACCGAACCATTTGTCAGGCTATTGTTCTCTTGTTTTGTTCCTTCAAAGTAATGGAGTAAGACATCGATTTCTCAAAAGGATCAATTCTTTTGATTGCATGATAGACTTCCCTGAAAAACATTGGCGCGCGTGTAAACGAGGTGCTCTACCTAACTGAGCTATAGCCCTTGTGTTTGTGATACATATTTTATCATATTATGTAGATAATTTCTTGTCAAGATGAATATTACATGATCCAACATCATAATCATACCTTTTTGGTCGGTTTGATTGGTATTGCTTAGAAGTAATATTGGATTTATAATCCATCGATGTGATAGGTCCCTTTTCTTTCTCTTTATGATTCCTTATGATAATAAATGACCTACTTAACTCAGCGGTTAGAGTATTGCTTTCATACGGCGGGAGTCATTGGTTCAAATCCAATAGTAGGTAGAACTTATTAGATACCATTGATCCCGGTGTCTAATAAGTTTTTCTACCCACCTTCTTTTATCGATTTTCTATCTTTTTCATCCTATTCTATTTCCGTTTTCAATTTTCAAATTTTTCGTTAGATCAAAATCTGATTTCACTTTTGATTGTATTTGATTCTATTTAATTGGCAGAATCAAAATGGGATGTATAAACGAAAGTTCTGTTTATACGGAAATTCTTTCGATTAACCAACTAGTTACGAAATCGCGTTGATAGCCTCTACTCGTGTCCTAGCCCGTCTGAGAGCTAGATTTGCCTCAATTGTTTGCCTCTTGCCTTCAGCTTTCCTCAAGTTAGCTTCCGCTATTTCAAGAGCTTGCTGAGCTTCTTGTGGATCAATGTCACTACCCTTCTCCGCATCATTTACTAAAATAGTGATTTCATTGTTGCCTATTCT